CGATAACTTTGATAACTTGTATAAGTTTATAAGTTTTGTACGCAGTCATAAGGGGTTATGTTTAGTAAAATGGTGTGAAGTGTGTGCTTCCGTATAGCAATTTGTGGAATTTCTCGAACAGTTTTGCTACAAAAAAACTTTTAAAAAATACGGGGATACGTACGAACTAAACGATTTCCAATATGAAAATGTTGTTAACTCTCTCTTATCACATTCGAACGATTTATCATCTGTCCAATTCACTCTTTTTCGTTCATATTTCTCTTTTTTCATTATATATTACTTCTTTCTTTCTACGTTACATTATTATTTTTTACTTCATCAGAATCATTTGATAATGAGTTGAAAAAAATCATGTGACTATTCACAGCTGCTTTACTTCTCGTGTTGAGTTCGGAATTATTTGTGACCAGTTTTCAAGTGTAGATAAACATGAATATATTTCCATAGTATGGAAGGTCCATTGTAGTTGTTCATACAATGGTTGTGCTCGAGAATTGGATGAGGAATTTTTGCTCTTTCCGATGGTGTGGGGGGGGATATAAGGATAGGTATATATAAGATATAAACAAAAAGAAAATTCCTTTTTTTTTTTTATTATTTTTAATTAAAATTAAAAAAATTTTTTTTTTTTTTTTTTTTTGGTAATTTTGCTAGCTTTTTTGGCAATTTTGCTAGCTTTTTTGGCAATTTTGCTAGTTTTTTTGACAATTTTGCTAGTTTTTTTTTTCTTTATCCTATTTTTAGTCTAATATTTTTGTTTGTTATAATAAAATATTTTATTAATAGTATGAAGAATATTATAAATATTATTATACTAAAAAATAAAATTATATTAATTTAATTATATAATCAATAATAATAAATTTAATTATATATAGATAAATATACTTATATTATACATATTATATATATAATAAAATATTTTATTATATTTATAATAATATATAATATATATAATATATATAATAAAATATTTTATTATATTTATAATAATATATAATATATATAATATATATAATAAAATATTTTATTATATATATAATAATATATTATAAATATAATAAAATATTTTATATAAATTACCATCTATACAATTGGAATAAATATACCTATTTAAACGATTTGTTTGGGGGGTGATATGTTTATATATAATAAAATATTTATTAATGTTTATTGATTTAAATATATTTATTTTACATAGTCTTTTAAATTTTTATTATAGCTTTATTTAATGTTTGTTCCACGAGCGATAATTTCTCATAAAATAATTACATTGAAATTCTGTTGGGGTGGATATGCCTATTTAAACGATTTGTTGGGGGGACAAATATTTTTGGGTTAGGGACCGTCTAAACTGTTCCACGAGCGATAATTTCTCATAAAATGAATTTAGGAGCGATAATTTCTCATAAAATAATTACATTGAAATTCTGTTGGGGTGGATATGCCTATTTAAACGATTTGTTGGGGGGACAAATATTTTTGGGTTAGGGACCGTCTAAACTGTTCCACGAGCGATAATTTCTCATAAAATAATTACATTGAAATTCTGTTGGGGTGGATATGCCTATTTAAACGATTTGTTGGGGGGACAAATATTTTTGGGTTAGGGACCGTCTAAACTGTTCCACGAGCGATAATTTCTCATAAAATAATTTGATTCTTGTTTTTTAATTAATTAGATTATTTTTTTGCATGTAAGTTTTTACGAGTTTATTTGTTCTAAATGGGTAAAATTTTTTTTTTCAGTGTCTAGTTTTTAAAAAAATATTATTTTATTTTAAGAAATTTATTTACATCTGAATAATTGTGTGCCAGCATTCGCGGTTATACACTTTGTTGAAGTTAATTATTTTAGTTAACAGTTTTTTTTAAATTTTATTTATTTAGGTGAAATTTATATTTATTTATTTTTTTTTCTCTGATTAAACTTTTATTAAACCAGGATTAGATACCCTGTTATTTTTGATTAATCTTTTTTTCTGGGTAGTAGAATTTTTTTTGAAATTCAATGGATCTGGCGGTTTTCAAATCTTTTTAGAGGAACCTGTGAATTAAAATGATATTCCACGATTAATTCTACTTTACTTTTCTTGTATATCTCTGTCGTTGAATGTAATGAAAATTTATTTTCTTATTTTTTTTATAATTTATGTTAGGTCAAGGTGCAGTTATAGTAAAGGTTTTATGGGTTACATTTATCAATGTTATTGAATAGAATTGAATTTCATTTTTTGAATTTGGATTTAAAAGTAATTTTATTTATTTAATTTTTTGAATTTAGCTCTTGATTATGTACATATCGCCCGTCACTCTCATAAATTGAGATAAGTCGTAACAAAGTAGATGTACCGGAAGGTGTATCTAGAATCAGGCTTTATGGTTAATCTTTACTTACAATTAGGATTTTTGTTGTTCAATTCAACTAAGCTTGATTTTTTTTTTTTTTTTTTTTTTTTTTTTTTTTTTTTTTATAAAAGTTTATTTTCTTGTTTATTTTTTTTTAAAAATTAAATTATTTTTTTTTTAGTAAATTTTACTGTGAAGGTTATTATTTAAATTTGTTTAAGAATAATTTTTTTTAGTACCTTTTGTATCAGGGTCAATTAATTTATTATATTTATTTTTTTTTCCCGAATAAATTTAATATTTATTAAAATTTGTATTTTATTGTTGAATAAATATTTAAAAAATTTTAATGGTTTTGATATGAAATTCGTTTATTTTGTTATCTGGTTACTTGAGATTTTAATTTAATTAATGATTTCTTTATTTTTTTTTTTTTTTATTGATTTCTAATTTTAAGGGGGATAAGCTCTTTAATATTTTATAATTTTTTTTTTATTTTTTTTTGTAGGATTAGAATTGTCTATCAAATTAATTTTGTAAAAAATTTTTTTTTATATTTCTTTTTATTTAATTTTATATCAAGTTTTTTTAATTAATTTTTTTTTTTTTAATAATGGTTGAATTAGTAAAATTTAAATTTATTTTTATGAACTCGGCAAAACTTGTTTTCGCCTGTTTAACAAAAACATGTCCTTAAGTTTTTATTTAAGGTCTGACCTGCTCAATGAATATTTAAATAGCCGCGGTATTTTAACCGTGCAAAGGTAGCATAGTAATTAGTCTTTTAATTGAGGTCTGGAATGAATGGTTAGACGAGAAACAAACTTTATTGAAATAAATTTTTTTAATTTTGATTTTGAGTTAGAATACTTAAATTTTAAAGGGGGACGATAAGACCCTATAGATCTTAAAAATATTTACTTTTTATTTTTTTTTTGTTGTTTTTTATTTAAATATTATTTATTTTTTAGTTGGGGTGATTATTAAAATTTTAAACTTTGATTTATTTTTACATTTAATTTTTGGCTTATTTTTGATCCTTCTTTTTTGATTATAAGATAAAGATACCTTAGGGATAACAGCGTTATTCACTTGGAGAGTTCTAATCGATAAGTGAGTTTGCGACCTCGATGTTGGATTAAATTTTGTTTGTGGGGTAGGTTTTACAATACTAGGTCTGTTCGACCTTTAAAAATTTACATGATCTGAGTTCAAACCGGCGTGAGCCAGGTTGGTTTCTATCTTCTTAGTGTTTCCTTCAATTAGTACGAAAGGACTTTTGTTGGGTAAAATTTATTGTTAATTTGGCAGATGAAGTGCTTTAAATTTAGAATTTAATAATGTGATTAATTTCATAGTTAATAAATGTTTTTTTTCAGAGTTTTTTTTATATTTATTTTTGTTCTTTTAGGTGTAGCTTTTTTTACTTTATTTGAACGAAAGGTTTTAGGTTATATTCAGTTTCGTAAAGGACCTAACAGGGTAGGTTTTTTAGGTTTGTTACAACCTTTTTCTGATGCTTTAAAGCTTTTCAGTAAGGAATTTTATTTTCTTGTATTTGGTAATTATTTTATTTATTATTTTATTCCTATTGTTGGTTTATCAATTTCTTTACTTTTTTGGTTTTTATATCCTTTTTTTTTTAATTTTATTTCTTTTGTTTATGGTTTGCTTTTTTTTTTATGTATTTCTGGTTTGGGAGTTTATTTTATTATGGTTTCTGGTTGGAGATCAAATTCTGTTTATTCTATATTAGGGTGTCTTCGTTCTGTTGCTCAAAGAATTTCTTATGAGGTGTGCTTTTTTTTAATTATTCTTTGTTTTATTATTTTTTCTGAAAGATTTAATTTAGTTGATTTTTATTTTTTTCAGTTTTATGTTTGATTTTTTTTTTTATCTTTTCCTTTGTTTTTAGTTTTTTTTTCTTGTTGTTTAGCCGAAACTATACGTTCTCCATTTGATTTTTCTGAGGGTGAATCTGAACTAGTGTCTGGATTTAATGTAGAGTATAGATCTTTTAGTTTTTCTTTATTTTTTTTATCTGAATATAGAAATATAATATTTATAAGATTTTTTTGTGTAGTCTTTTTTTTTGGTTGTGATTTATTCAGATTTTTATTTTTTTTAAAATTTATTTTTTTGGTCTTTAGTTTTATTTGGATTCGTGGTTCTTTCCCTCGTTATCGTTATGATAAATTAATATACGTATCTTGGAGGTGTTATTTACCTATTGTTCTTAATTATATGATTTTTTTTATTTCTTTAAAGGTTTTTTTATTTTACATTATTTTTAGTAAAGTTAATAGATTTTAAATCTTTCAGGTGTTTTCAAGACACTTTGCTTTATAGCTTATTAACTTTTTATTTTGTTATTTTATCTCATATTACTGAATTTATTGGTATAATTATGAAAATTATGAAGTATAAGATTGTTAGAATTTGTCCTGTTAAAATATAAGGTTCTTCTACTGGCCGTATACCAATTCATGTAAGTAAAAAAAATGTGTTTACGAATGTTCAAAATGTAATTTTATTAGTTGGGTATATTTTTGTTCTTTGGAATTTGTTTTTTATAGTAAATGGTAATGATAAAAGAATTATAATGGATATTACTAAAGCAATAACTCCTCCCAGTTTACTTGGGATTGATCGTAAGATTGCATATGCAAATAGAAAATATCATTCTGGCTGGATATGAATTGGTGTAACTATTGGATTTGCTGGAGTAAAATTTTCTGGGTCTATTGTTATGAATGGGTTTGTATTAATTGTAAATGTGAAGATTGTAATTACTATGATTATCCCTAAAATATCCTTGATAGTAAAATAGGGATGGAATGGGATTTTGTCAATGTTATTTTTTGTTCCTAATGGATTAGATGATCCTGTTTCGTGTAGGAAAATTAAATGTGTTATTACTAGGATACTAACAATGAATGGTAAAATAAAGTGAAATGTAAAAAATCGGTTTAATGTTGGGTTATCTACTGCGAATCCCCCCCATATTCATTTTACGATTATATCACCTACATAGGGGATTGCTGAAATAAGGTTTGTAATTACGGTAGCTCCTCAAAATGATATTTGTCCTCATGGTAAAACATAACCTAAAAATGCTGTTGCTATAAGTATTAGTATAATTAGTGTACCTGAGATTCATGTTTTTTTTAGTTTAAATGATCCATAATATATACCTCGTCCTGCATGTAAAAATGTAAAAATAAAGAATAATGATGCTCCATTTGCGTGAATATTACGTATTATCCAGCCATAATTTACATCTCGTGTAATGTGAATAATTCTTTTGAATGCGTTTCTAATATTTGGTGTATAGTGTATGGACAGGAATAGTCCTGTAATAATTTGGATTATTAAACATATTCCTAACAATGAACCAAAGTTTCATCATGTTGAAATATTAGAGGGTGATGGTAAGTCAATAATAAATTCATTTATTGGGGTAATTTTACGTTTTGGTTTAAACATATGTTATGGTTTAATTTTTTTTTAATGGTCCTTCGAATGTTGATGAAATGTTTGTTACTACAATTATTGTCAATAGAAGTGTTATTATTATTAAAATTGTAATATTTATTTTATTTAAATTAAAAAATTTTGTTGTATGGCTAATTTCTAAGTTTTGTATTGTTTTAAATTTTGTTAATACTATTTTGTTTATTTTTTCTATTGAAAATTCTTTGTATATAATTATTGTTATCGTAATTATTGTTGTAAAAATAATTGTTTGTTTAATAGATGTCTCAAATTTTTCATTTGATGCAATTCTTGCTATGTATATAAATATAATTATTATCCCTCCAATGATTGTAATAAATAAAATGTATGCAAATCATGAATATTCTGATTCTTTAAATATTATATTTGATAATAAAATTGTTTGAATTATTAGTATCGATCCTATAGATACAGGATGTTTTATTGTTATAGTAATTATTGATGTGAGTATAATTATTTTTCTTAATATTCAGTAAGTATTTTAAAAAAAATATTAGTTTTGGAGACTAAAGATGTATTTACTTTCTTTACTGATTTAAATTTTTTATGATAAAAAGCTTTTGCTAATTTTGGTTTACAAGACCAATGTTTTAATTAAACTATTAAATCTTACTAATTTTTTTAACTTATGTTTTTAAGAATATTTATTTTTTTTTCTGGTATTTTTAGATTAATTTTTGTTCGTAAGCATTTTTTATTATCTTTATTAAGTCTTGAATTTGTTTTATTATCTATTTTTTATTTTTTGTATAATTTTTTTTTTTTTTGTTTTCTTGATTTTTTTTTTGGTATTGTTTTTTTGGTTTTAGGTGTTTGTGAAGGTGTGTTAGGTCTTTCTTTAATTGTTTATTCTTTTCGTAGGTCTGATTTTTGTTATGTTGATTCTTTATCTTTATGTTAAAGTTTATTTTTTTTTTATTATTTTTGATCCCTTCGAGTTTTTTTAATTTGTGATCTGTTTATATTTATGGTTTTTTTTTTTTTTTTTTTTTTTTTTTTTTTTTATGTTGTTTATTTTTTGATGGGTATACTTATACTTGTATTTCTTATATTTTTGGTTTAGATAGGATTTCTTTTATTTTTTGTAGTTTAAGAGTTTGAATTTGTTTGTTGATGATTTATTCTGTTTTATTTTTTAGGTCTTATGGTCGTTTTTATTTATTTTGTGTTTCTTTTCTTCTATTAATACTTTTTTTGGTTTTTTTAGTTTTAGATTTTTTTTATTTTTATTTTTTTTTTGAAGGTTCTTTAATTCCTGTTTTTTTAATTATTTTTGGATGGGGTTTACAGCCTGAGCGTTTAACTGCTGGGTTTTATTTTATTTTTTATACTTTGTTTGTTTCTTTTCCTTTTCTTTTGTGTATTCTTTATGTTCATTATTTTTTTGGTGGCTTCATGTATTTTTTTGATTTTTTTTTTTTTAGAGATTTTTTTATATTTTTTATTATTTTTTCTTTTTTGGTGAAATTTCCTCTTTTTGGTGTTCATCTTTGGCTTCCGAGGGCTCATGTAGAGGCTCCTGTTAGAGGTTCAATAATTTTAGCCGGTGTTTTGTTAAAATTAGGGGGTTATGGTTTTATTCGTTCTATAACTTTTTTATATTTTTTTTTTTTTAATTATAGTTTTTTTTTTGTTAGATTAAGTTTGTATGGTTGTATTTTAGTTAGATTATTTTGTTTAGTCCAAAGAGACTTGAGGATTTTAATTGCTTATTCTTCTGTTTGTCATATAAGAATAGTAATTAGTGGGTTATTTACTATAACTAGATGGGGCCTGGTTGGTTCTTTAGTTTTTATATTAGGTCATGGCTTTGTTTCTTCTGGTCTCTTTTATTTGGTTGGTATTGTTTATGATCGTTTAAGAAGACGAAGATTTTTTTTAGTAAAGGGTTTAATTAATTATATACCTTCATTGTGTTTGTTTTGGTTTTTTTTTTGTGTTTTTAATATATCTTGTCCTCCTAGAATTAATTTATTTTCCGAAATTTGTCTTCTTTTTGGGCTACTGTCTTGAAGTTTATCAGTTTTTTTTTTTTTAATTTTTATTTTTTTTTTTTCTGCTTGTTATAGATTAACAGTTTTTTTTTTGACTCAGCATGGTGTATTTTCTGGTCTTTTAAGATATTGTTTCTTATGTTTTGTTCGTGAATTTTATATTTTATTTTTACATTTTTATCCTATTATTTTTATAATATTAGATATATTTTTTTTTTTTTTGCTCTTTTAGTTTAATTTAAAATTTTGAATTGTGGTTTCAAAGATCTTTCTGAGGTTGGGCTGTGTTGTTTTGTTTAAATGTTTTTTTTTTTTTTTTTTTTTTTTTTTTTTTTTTTTTTTTTTTTTTGGTGTTTATTTTTATGAATTTGATTTAATATATTTTTTTGAGTGAGTGATTTTTGAATTAAATGGCTGTTTAATTACTTGTATTTTTTTATTTGATTGAATTTCTTTAATTTTTATGTCTTTTGTTTTTTTGATTTCTGGCTCTGTTCTTTTTTATAGAATCGGTTATATAAATGGTGATTTAAATATTGTTCGTTTTTTTTTTTTTGTTTTTTTTTTTATTTTAAGAATGGTTTTTTTTATTTTAATGCCTGATCTTATTTGTTTGCTTTTGGGTTGGGATGGTTTAGGTCTTGTTTCTTATTGTTTAATTATTTATTATCAAAATAGGGTTTCTTTGTCTTCAGGTTTAATAACTGTTTTTATAAATCGTGTTGGGGATGTATTATTAATTTTATCTATCGGTTTATTTTTTAATTTTGGTTCCTTTCATTACATTCTATATATTGATTTTTTTGATTATAATTTTTTTTTGGTTATTTATCTTATTTTGTTGGCTTCATTTACTAGGAGTGCTCAATTTCCTTTTTGTTTTTGGTTGCCTGCAGCTATAGCTGCTCCTACTCCTGTTTCTTCATTGGTTCATTCTTCTACTCTTGTAACTTCTGGTGTTTATTTAATTATTCGTTTTAATTATTATATTTTTTATTATGATACTTTTTTTCTTATATTAGTTTCTTTAATTACTATATTTTTATCTGGTTTGAATGCTTGTGTTGAAAATGATTTAAAGAGGATTATTGCTTTTTCTACTTTAAGTCAGTTAGGGTTCATGTTTTTTATTCTTTCTTTTGGTTCTCTTACTTTATGTTTTATTCATTTATTAATTCATGCTGTTTTTAAGTCTTTATTATTTCTTTGTTCTGGTTTTTTTATTCATTGTTTTTTTGGTAATCAGGATATTCGTTATATAGGAGGTCTTTTAGTCCAGTCTCCTTATATTTCTTCTTGTTTTTTTGTTTCTTCAATGTGTTTATGTGGAATTCCTTTTTTATCTGGGTTTTATTCTAGGGATTTTGTTTTTGAGTTAATTATTTTGAGAGATACTGGTTTTTTTTTTTTTTTTTTTTTTTGTGTTTCTATTAGATTAACTATTTTTTATAGATTGCGTTTATTGTATTATTTATTTTTTTTAAATTCTTATTTTTTTCCATTTATTTCTTTTAAATATTGTTTTTATATAAGTTTTTCTTTAATTTTTTTATTTTTTTTTTCTTTATTTGGTGGTTCATTTATTTTTTGGCTTTTCGGTTTTTTTTTTTTTTTTTTTTTTTTTTTTTTTTTTTTTTTTTTTTTTATTTTTTTTTTTTTTTTTTTTTTTTTTTTTTTTTTTTTTTTTTTTTTTTTTTTTTTTTTTTTTTTTTTTTTTTTTTTTTTTTTTTTTTTTTTTTTTTTTTTTTTTTTTTTTTTTTTAAATTTTTATATTTTTCGGTTTTTTAGATTTAGAAATTTTATTTATGGTTTAGTTGATTGTGGTTGATTGGAATTTTTTGTTTCTGGTGGTTTACGTGGCTTTTTAAATTGATTTTCTTACTTGTTTGAGACTTTTTATTTGAACAGATTTTTTTTTTACATGATTTCTTTTCTTTTTATTTTTTTGTTTTTGTGTTTAATTTAGTTTAAATTATTTAAGTAGCTTAATTTAAAGTTTGACTTTGAAAATGTCAAGATGGTTTTTACTCTTAAATATTTATAAAATTTACTATTTTTCTTTATATTGAAAATATAATGTTTTTATTAAACTATATAAATATTAAGAATAAAGTGATTTAACACTTTTAAGATAGTTAGCGGCTTCTTAATTATTTATTCTTTTAATTGGATTTAGTTTCATTTTTTCCATTAACAGTGGAATGCTTCTTTTTAGCTTCAATTAATTAAGTATGGGGTTTAACCCTAAATTTAAGTCGAAATTAATTGTATTATACTTCTTTACTTTAAGAGGAATTGATTTTTATTCAATTATTTCTTTATGCAAAAAAGATGTTATTTTAACTATCCTCCTTTTTTATTTTGTTCATTCTAATATGCCTGTATTTCATTCATTAATTAATCCTAAAATTAAGATTATTATAGTTAGTATTGTTGAGTTTATTCATTCTTGTATATTTATTATTGATGTATTTGTTATTGGTAAAATAATTGAAATTTCGATATCGAAGATAATAAATAGAATTCCAATTATAAAAAAGTGAGATGAGAATGGTTTTCGTGATGATGATATTGAAGAGAATCCACATTCAAATGGTGAATTTTTTTCTCGTCTTATTATTGATTTTTTTGAGATTAATGTTGTTATTAAAAATACTATTATGTTAATAATTACTAATATTAGTGTTGTTAATGTAATTTTTATTATTCTTTTAAATTTTAACCTTTTGATTGGAAGTCAATTATACTTTTTATACTAAAAGAATTTTTTATTTTTTTTTTATTTCCCTCATCAGTATACTCTAATATATAAGAAAAGTCAAACAACATCTACAAAATGTCAATATCAGGCAGCTGCTTCAAACCCTATATGATGATTTTTTGAAAAATGTATATTTTTTCTTCGAAAGAAACATACTGCTAAAAATATAGTTCCGATGATTACATGAATTCCGTGGAATCCGGTTATCATAAAAAATGTTGATCCGTAAATTGAGTCTGCGATTGTGAATGACGATTCAGAGTATTCTCATTTTTGTAGGATTGTAAAATACACTCCTAGTAAAACTGTAATTAAAATTGATTTATTTGCTTTATTTAATTTATTTAATAAAATGCATTGGTGAGCTCATGTAATTCTTACCCCTGATGATAATAAAATGATTGTATTTAGAAGTGGTACTTCTATTGGGTTAAATGGTTTAATTGATTTAGGTGGTCAATTTATACCTAATTCAATATTTGGAGATAGACTTGAGTGAAAGAATCTTCAAAAGAATGATAAAAAAAATATTACTTCTGATGTAATAAACAAAATTATTCCTAATTTAATTCCTTTAGTTACTATAATTGTGTGGTTTCCTTGAAATGTTGACTCTCGTACAACATCTCGTCATCATATTATTGAACATAAACCTGTTATTGTTAATCCTAATAATATTGTATCTACTTTTTTAAGTGTTGTTCATATAATTATTCCTGTTAATGTTGTTATAATATTAATTGATGTAATGATTGGTCATGGTCTTTTTGAAACTAAATGGAATGGGTGATTTTGGATCATATGGAATTTCTCTAGAGTAAAGTGTAATTAATGTTGAAAATACATATGCTTGAATTATTGCAATTGCCGATTCAAATATTGTTAACATAATTTGTATAGGTATAATTACAATTATTATTTTTGTTTCATTCATGTTTCCTAGTAATGTTATTAATAGATGCCCTGCAATTATGTTAGCTGTTAGTCGTACTGATAATGATACAGGTCGAATTAAATTTCCTGTGGTTTCAATTATGATTATTATTGGTATAATTGCTGAAGGAGTCCCTATTGGTAAAAGGTGTTTAAATAATGAGTTTGTAAATTTTGTTCATCCGTAAATTATAATTATTGTTCATGTCGGTAATGCAATTGCTATGGATACTGACATGTGACTTGTTGACGTAAAATTGTAAGGGAAAATTCCACAAATATTATTAATTGCGATTAGGAAAAAGATTCTTGTTGATATAATAATTATTTCTTTATGATGAGTTGCATTGTGAAATTCAATATTTATTTTTATTTCAATTTTTTTTTTTATTAATATGATTCGTGATTTTTTTAGTCAAAAATTTATTGGTATAATTATAATTGTTGATATTATTATTATTCAATTTATTTGGTAGGTTGAAGTAGATGGATCAAATGAAGAAAATAGACTTGTTATCATTTTCAGTTTATTGATTTATTATTTATCTTTTTTTTTTTTATTCTTTTTCTTGATTTTAAAAAGTCAAAATATAGTATAGAATTTATTTGAATTATTATTATTGATGTTAATATTAAGATAGATGATCATATTATTGGTGACATTTGAGGAATCAAGGTGTACAAATAAATTTTTTGTAATTTTTATTTGACAAATAACTATTTTTTTTTAAATTAACTCCTTTCATTAAGAGTATTCGATGTTACTATATTTTGGTTTAAGAGACCATTACTTTCTTTTCAGTCACTTAATGAATTTATTTTTTTTCATTCAATGAATTTTTTTAAGTTAATTCTTTCAATTGTAATTGGTATAAATCTGTGATTTGTACCACAAATTTCTGAGCATTGTCCGAAGAATAATCCTGGTTTTCTAATAATAAATGAAATTTGATTTAGCCGTCCTGGTACTGCATCTATTTTTACACCTATTGATGGTACTGTTCATGAATGAATAACATCTGAAGATGTTACGATTAGTCGTGTCTGTGTTAAGAATGGTAGTTTAATTCGGTTATCTACTTCTAGAAGACGAAAAGAGTTTTTATTTTCTTTTTCATTAATTATGTAAGATTCAAATTCCATTTTTTTTTTGTCGGAGTATTCGTAATTTCAATATCATTGATGACCAATTGCTTTTAAGGTAATTGATGGATTAATAATTTCTTCTATAATATATAAGATTTTTAGAGATGGAATTGCGATAAAGACTAGAGACAATGCTGGTATAATTGTTCATAAAGTTTCAGTAATTTGATTTTCTAGTATTACTCGGTTAGAAAATTTATTTTTTGTGATGGTAAGTATTATGAATATTACAATTGATGTAATTGTAACAATTGTAATTATAGTGTAGTCGTGGAAAAAAATAAGCTGTTCTATAATAGGTCTGGTTCTATTATTAAGATTTATTTTTATTCATGTTGGTATTTCTAAGGAAATTTGGTTTATTTGTGAATTTTAAGTTCATTGCACTTTTCTGCCACTCTTAGATTATTTTGCTAGGATTGGCAGTTCGTTAAATGTATGTTCTGGGGCAGGAGTTTGGAAAAATCATTCAATTGATGATGTTGTATTCTTTTTAAATATTGGTATTCGTTTAAATGATAATGTTTCTCATATAATGAATATAAACATTATAATTCTTGAAGTTGAGATAATTGATCCTATTGATGAAATAAAGTTTCATAATCTAAAATTATCAGGGTAATCTGAGTATCGCCGTGGTATACCTGCTAGCCCTAAAAAATGTTGTGGGAAAAATGTTGTATTTACTCCAATAAATATAATACAAAATTGAATCTTTAGTCATTTTTTATTTATTACTGTTCCTGTAAATAATGGGAATCATTGAATTGTTCTTGCTATAATCGCAAATACTGCTCCTATTGATAGTACATAGTGGAAATGAGCTACTACATAGTATGTATCGTGAAGTACTGTATCAATTGAGGAGTTTGCTAGGATTACACCTGTTAACCCTCCTATAGTGAATAAAAATACAAATCCTATTGCTCAAATTATTTGTGGTGATTTATTTGATGTTATACCTTGCATGGTTGCGATTCATCTAAAAATTTTAATTCCTGTGGGCACTGCAATTACTATAGTTGCTGATGTGAAATACGCTCGTGTGTCAATATCTATTCCCACTGTGAATATGTGATGTGCTCAAACGATAAATCCTAAGATTCCAATTGAAATTATTGCATAAATTATACCTAAATGGCCAAATGTAATTGTTTTTCCTCTTTCATGTATAATAATGTGGGAAATTAACCCGAATGCTGGTAGAATTAAAATATATACTTCAGGATGTCCAAAAAATCAAAATAAATGTTGGTATAGGATAGGGTCTCCTCCCCCTGATGGATCAAAAAATGATGTGTTAAAGTTTCGGTCTATCAGTAATATTGTAATTGCTCCTGCTAATACTGGTAATGAAATTAATAGTAAGATGGCTGTAATTAATACTGATCAGCAAAATAAGGGTGTTTTTTCTATAGTTATTTCTTTAGCTCGTATATTTATAATAGTTGAAATAAAATTAATAGCTCCTAGAATTGATCTAATACCTGCAATATGTAGTGAGAAAATTGTTAAATCTACTGATGGGCCTGAATGAGCATTTTGACTTGAGAGGGGTGGGTAAACTGTCCATCCTGTACCTGCTCCTGATCCTGCTGTTGATCTAATAATTAGTATTGAAATTGATGCTGGGAGTAACCAAAATCTTATATTATTTATTCGTGGAAATGCTATGTCTGGGGCTCCGATCATTATTGGTACAAGTCAATTTCCGAATCCTCCAATCATAATTGGTATTACTATAAAAAAGATTATTACAAATGCGTGAGATGTAACAATTGTATTGTAAATTTGGTCATTTTTGATTATTAACCCTGGTTGTGAAAGCTCTATACGAATAATTATTCTTATTATTGTCCCTAGTATTCCTGCTCATAAACCGAATATGAAATACAATGTGCCAATATCCCTATGGTTTGTAGAAAACACTCATTTTTTCATAAAAATGAGGTGGCTGATTTAAGTAATAAACTGTAAATTTATTTAAGGTTATTTTTAACCTCTCATTAATTACAGTCTTGTATTCAGTTATGAAGTTGAATTGCAAATTCAATGGTGCATTTATAAGCTAAGGCTTATAAATTTTATAATTTTAACTTTGAAGGTTAATAGTTTATTTAACTTAAATCCTTTAAAAGGATTTTCTTATTATTAAAATTATTGTTCCTAAAATGTTAATATTGATGTCGTTTTCTTTACTTATTTTTACTGATTTTTTTATTTTTTTTTCTGTTCTTATTACTATTCATATTGGTCTAATTATTTTAATGTACACAAAAGTTGAAATTATTGATGAAATAATTATTGATATTGGTAGAATAACTGACATTTTCATTGTTGATTGTAAAATTATTCATTTTGGAAAGAATCCAATTATCGGTGGTATTCCTCTTATTGACAGAATATTAATTATTATTCTGATTTTTTTTTTTGTTGATTCTGTATTTATTTGATTAATGTAAATTAGATTTAATTTTTTCATTGTTTTAATGATTATTAAATTGATAGTTGAGTATACTATAAAGAATATGAAAAATTGTGATTTTGAGTTTATCATTGATGTAATTATTCATGGTGAATTTGAAATTGATGAGTATGCTAAAATTTTTTTTATTGAGGTCTGCTTTATTGCAATTATCGGGGAAATAATTATTGAGAAGCATATTGGCAATAGAATTATTTTAATTTTTAGCATTTGTGATATTAGGATGGTTGGAATAATTTTTTGTCATGTCATTATAATTAAGCAGGTTTCTCATGACATAGAATTTATAATTATTGGTACTCATATGTGGAATGGTATAAGACCTATTTTAATTAATAATCTTCCTGTCAGTATAATTCTCATTTTGATTGGGGATTCAAAAGTTGAATTTAACAGTACTGATATTAATATTGTTGATGATGCAAGTCTTTGAATAATAAAATATTTTATTGGCTGGTCTTTTATAGGTTTTCTCTTAGTTAATATTGGTATAAATGATAATATGTTAATTTCTATTATCACCCAAATTATTAGGATTCTTCTTGTCGATATAGCTGTGACTGTTGTTCTTAATATTGTAATGATTATTATCGTTTTAGTAAAATTTATTTTAATTAGAAAGAGAATATTTTTCATGGATGGGGTATGAGCCCATAAGCTTAAATTAGCTTATCTTTCTTATACAAATTGATGTATGACGCATAAAGAATTTTGATTTCTTAAGGTTTAGTTTAATTCTAAAATTTGTAAATTTGTTTATGTTTTTTAGTAAGAGTGATTTACACTTAGTTTATTACATCAAAATAATCCTTTATTCAGGCATCTTACT